TTCCTACCGATTACCAAAAAATGGAACATAAAACGGATCCATTTAATGGAGAATCATTATCGACAGACATTGGTCATTTCTTGAACTCCATCAGTGAATTAGCTAGGAAATCAGCAACTGATTTTAATCAGAATTTTGAAAGACTTACTTTAATGTCCGAACAAAGAAGGTTTGATTCAGAAAACCAAACAAAATGTTTGAAATTTCTATTTGATGCAATTACAACTGATCCAAATAATCAAACAATTCAAAAGAAATCTATTGGAATAGAAGAAATCAGTAAAAGGATTCCTCGATGGTCATACAAATTGACCAATTCTTTGGAAAAGCGAGAGGAAGGAAATGGAGAAGAATCAACAGAAGATCGGTGGATTCGTTCAAGAAAATCCAAACGTGTGGTAATTTATACTGATAAGGATCAGAATACCAATACTCATACTAGCACCGGTACTAATAGTGATCGAGCCCAAGAGGTGGCTTTGGTACGTTACTCGCAACAATCAGATTTTCGTCGAGATATAATCAAAGGATCCATGCGGGCTCAAAGACGTAAAATAGTGATTTTGGAAATGTCTCAAGCAAATGCACATTCCCCACTTTTTTTGGACAGAATAGATAAAACCCTTTCTTTTGATATCTCTGGAACAATGAATCTAATTTTTAGAAATTGGATGGGTACAGGACAAAAATTCAAAACTTCGGATTTTGAGGAGGAAGAGGCAAAAGAAAACGAGAAAAAAAGGGAAGAAAAAAGAGAGGAAAATGAACGGATAGCAATAGCAGAAGCTTGGGATACTATTATATTTGCTCAAGCAATAAGAGGCACTATGTTAGTAACTCAATCGATTCTTAGAAAATACATCATATTGCCTTCATTGATAATAGCTAAAAACATCGGCCGTATGTTATTATTTCAATTCCCCGAGTGGTATGAGGATTTGAAGGAGTGGAATAAAGAAATGCATGTTAAATGCACCTATAATGGTGTTCAATTATCAGAAACAGAATTTCCTAAAGACTGGTTAACAGACGGTATTCAGATAAAAATCCTATTCCCTTTCTGTCTGAAGCCCTGGCGCAGATCAAAACTACGATTTCATCATAGAGATCCAATGAAAAATAAAGAAAAAAAAGAAAATTTTTGTTTTTTAACAATCTGGGGAATGGAAACTGACCTACCTTTCGGTTCTCCCCGAAAAGGACCTTCCTTTTTTGAACCCATTTATGAAGAATTCGAAATAAAAATTAGAAAAGCGAAAAAAAAATGTTTTCTAGTTCTAAGAATTTTCAAAGAAAAAACAAAACATTTTATAAAGGTTTCAAAAGAAAAAACAAGATGGATTATCAAAATAGTTCTATTTTTAAAAAGAATAATAAAAGAGTTGTCAAAAGTGAATCAAATTTTATTATTTGGATTGAAGAAAGTATATGAACCGAATGAAAATGAAAAAGATTCCATAATCATTAATAAAATTGTTCCTGAATTAACCATTCAAACTGGATCCATGGATTGGACAAATTATTCACTCACAGAAGAAAAAATGAAAGATCTGTCCGATAGAACAACCCTAATCAGAAATCAAATGGAAAGTGTTTTAAAAGACAAAAGACAAATATTTCTAACTTCAGATATAAATATTAGTCTTAACGATACAAGTTATGATGATAAAAGATCAGAATCGCAGAAACATATTTGGCAGATATTCAAAAAAAGAAGTGACAGATTCATATTCATACGTAAATGGCACTATTTTTTGAAATTTTTCAGTGAAAGAATATACATAGATATCTTTCTATGTACTATTAGTACTATTAAGATTCCCAGAATCCATGTAAAACTTTTCCTTGAATCAACAAAAAAGATTATTGATAAATACATTTATAATGATGAAAAAAATAAAGAAGGAATTGATGAAAATGAAAGAAATCAAAAAAAAATGAACTTTATTTCGATTATTAAAAAGCCCATTTCTAATATTAGTAATAAGAAATCACAGATTTCTTGTGACCCATATCCCTTTTCCCAAGCATCCGTATTTTACAAATTATCACAAATCCAAGTTATTAACAAGTATCGTTTTGGATCTCTACTCAAATATCACAAAACGTATCTTATTCTTAAAAATAGAATAAGGAATTTTTTTGGAACACGAAGAATATTTGATTCCAAACCAAGATCAAGCCATAAAAAACTTCTGAATTCTAGAATGAATGAATGGAAAAACTGGTTAAGGGGTCATTATCAATACAATTTATCTCGGACTAAATGGTTTAGATTAGTGCCGCAAAAATGGCGAAATAAGGTCAATCGGCGTCGTATAATTCAAAACAAAGACTCAAAAAAAAATTCATATGAAAAAGACCGATTTATTCATTATGAGAAAAAAAATGATTATGAAGTGAATTCATTGCTGGGTCAAAAAGAAAAATTAAAAAAAAACTACAGATATGATCTTTTTTCATATAAATATATTGATTATGGGAGTAGAAAAAACTCATATATTTATCCACCCCCATTACAAGTAAATGAGGACCGAGAGATTCCATATAATTACAACACACCTAAAACCGAATCATTTTATGTACTGGGAGATATATGTATTAGTGATTATCTAGGAGAAGGGTATATTATTGATACAGGTAAAAATATGGATAGAAAATATTTGGAGTGGAAAATTTTCCATTTCTTTCTTAGAAAGAATACCGATATTGAAGCCTGGACCAATATGGATACCGGGGCCAACATTAATAAAATGACTAAGACTTGGAATGATTATTATCAAATGATTGATAAGAAAGATCCTTTCTATCTCACGATTCATCAAGAAATCAACCCATCAAATAAAAAAAAAATGGATTGGATGGGAATGAATGAAGAAATACCATATCGTCCCATATCAAATCTGAAATCTTGGTTCTTTTCAGAATTTGTGCCACTTTATGATGCATATCAAATCAAACCATGGATTATACCAATCAAATTACTTCTTTTCGTTTTTAATGAAAATGAAAACATTAGTGAAAATAAAAACACCAATGAAAATAAAAAAAAAAAGTTTCGTATATCATTTAATCAAAAAGAATATCTTGAATTAGAGAATCGAAATAAAGAAGAAAAAGAACAGCTTGGCCAAAGAAATCCTGGCTCAGACACACGAAACCAACAAAAAGATGTTGAAAAGGATTCCACGGAATCAGACATTAAAAACCATGGAAAGGAAGAACAGCTGGAGAATAACGAGAAAGCGAAACTAGAGTTCTTACTGAAAAGATATTTTCTTTTTCAATTGAGATGGGAGGGTACTTTGAATCAAAGAATGTTCGATAATGTTAAGGTATATTGTTTCCTGCTTAGACTGATAAATCCAAAGGAAATTGCTATATCCTCTATTCAAAGAAAAGAAATGCGCCTAGATGTAATGTCGATTCCGAAGAGTCTAACTCTTAAAGAATTGATAAAAAAGGGAATATTTATTATCGAACCGACGCGTCTGTCTATAAAATGGGATGGACAATTTATTATGTATCAAACCGTAGGTATTTCATTGGTCCATAATAAAAAATGCCAAACTAATGGAAAATGCCGAGAAAAGGGATACGCTGATGAGAGTTATTTCAATGGAGCCATTGCACAACATAAAAAGATGCTTGTGAATGGGGACGAAAATCATTATGATTTGCTTGTTCCTGAAAATATTCTATCTCCAAGGCGTCGTAGAGAGTTGAGAATTCTAATTTGTTTCAATTCCGGAAATAGAAATGTTATGGATAGGAATTCCGTATTTTTCAATGACAACAATGTAAGGAACTGCGGGCAATTTTTGGATGAGGACAAGCATATTGATACAGATATAAATAAATTCATTCAATTCAAATTGTTTCTTTGGCCCAATTATCGATTAGAGGATTTAGCTTGTATGAATCGCTACTGGTTTGATACCAATAATGGCAGTCGTTTTAGTATGTCAAGGATACGTATGTATCCGCGATTCGGAATTAGTTGATGGTTGGTACATTTCCTATATATCACGTAGCATATCTGGTATATGAAGGTAGACAAATGTACACACACGCTATGTTACATTCTGATACATGATATCGATTCAATGACGTATCAAGTGGATTGAATCTAGAAATGATTCGTCGGAATCTTCTTTGATTAAAATCATTTTCTTTTGTGAGTACAGAAATTGACTTTCTATCAAATCAAATTACATTACAAATTGTACTTATTAATTTGATTTGATAGAAAATGACTGGCATTATTATTATTCCTGATTGGTAAAATCCATATCTGTGAAAAAAAAAAAGAGAGAGAAAAATTATTTTTATGGTCAAAAATTCATTCATCCCGGTTATTCCGCAAGAAGAAGAAAAAAAAGGGTCTGTTGAATTTCAAGTAATCAGTTTCACCAATAAGATACAGAAACTTACTTCACATTTTGAATTACACAGAAAAGATTATTTATCTCAGGTAGGTTTGCGAAAAATTTTGGGAAAACGTCAACGGCTGCTGGCTTATTTGTCAAAGAAAAATAGAGTTCGTTATAAAAAATTAATTTATCAGTTAGATATTCGGGAACCAAAAACTCGTTAATTTGAAGATTGTTTGAATTCTTTGGTTTATTAGATCTTGAATTTTGATGAACCTCGTTTATTTCGTTTTCGGCAATTCATAGAATAATGGATCGGAGAAGAAAACATATGAATGTATCGGCTACAAGAAAAGACCTCATGATAGTTAATATGGGTCCTCACCACCCATCAATGCATGGTGTTCTTCGACTTATCGTTACTCTAGATGGTGAAGATGTTATTGATTGCGAACCTGTCTTGGGTTATTTACATAGAGGGATGGAAAAAATTGCAGAAAACCGAACAATTATACAATATCTTCCGTATGTAACACGTTGGGATTATTTAGCTACTATGTTCACAGAGGCAATAACGGTAAATGCACCAGAACAATTAGGAAATATTCAAGTACCTAAAAGAGCTAGCTATATCAGAGTCATTATGTTGGAGCTGAGTCGTATAGCTTCTCATTTATTATGGCTTGGGCCTTTTATGGCGGATATCGGGTCACAGACTCCATTCTTCTATATTTTCAGAGAAAGGGAATTGCTATATGACCTATTCGAAGCTGCCACAGGTATGCGAATGATGCATAATTATTTCCGTATCGGGGGAGTCGCTGCCGATCTACCTCATGGCTGGATAGATAAATGTTTGGATTTCTGCGATTATTCTTTAACAGGAGTTGTTGAATATCAAAAGCTTATTACGCAAAATCCCATTTTTTTGGAACGAGTTGAAGGGGTGGGCATTATTGGTGGGGAGGAAGCAATAAATTGGGGTTTATCCGGACCAATGCTACGAGCTTCCGGAATCCAATGGGATCTTCGTAAGGTTGATCATTATGAGTGTTACGATGAATTCGATTGGGAAATCCAGTGGCAAAAAGAAGGAGACTCATTAGCTCGTTATTTAGTACGAATCAATGAAATGACGGAATCCATAAAAATTATTCAACAGGCTTTAGAAGGAATTCCGGGGGGGCCCTATGAGAATTTAGAAGTTCGACGTTTTGATAGAGCAAGGGATTCCGAGTGGAATGATTTTGAATATCGATTCATTAGTAAAAAGCCTTCTCCCACTTTTGAATTGTCGAAACAAGAACTTTATGTGAGAGTAGAAGCCCCAAAGGGGGAATTAGGAATTTTTCTGATAGGGGATAATAGTGTTTTTCCCTGGAGATGGAAAATTCGTCCCCCGGGTTTCATCAATTTGCAAATTCTTCCTCAGCTAGTTAAAAGAATGAAATTGGCTGATATCATGACGATACTAGGTAGTATAGATATCATTATGGGAGAAGTTGATCGTTGAAATGATAATTGATACGACAGAAGTACAAGCTATCAATTCTTTTTCCAGATTGGAATCCTTAAAAGAGGTCATAGACCTCTTCTGGCTGCTTGTCCCTATTTTTACTCCCGTATTGGGGATCACAATAGGTGTACTCGTGATTGTGTGGTTAGAAAGGGAAATATCTGCAGGGATACAACAACGTATTGGGCCTGAATATGCCGGTCCCTTGGGAATTCTTCAGGCTCTAGCAGACGGGACAAAACTGCTTTTGAAAGAGGATCTTCTCCCATCTAGAGGAGATATTCGTTTATTCAGTATCGGGCCATCTATAGCAGTCATATCAATTCTACTAAGCTATTCAGTAATTCCTTTTGGCTATCACCTTGTTCTAGCCGATCTCAGTATAGGCGTTTTTTTATGGATCGCTATTTCCAGCATTGCTCCTATTGGACTTCTTATGTCAGGATATGGATCAAATAATAAATATTCCTTTTCGGGTGGTCTACGAGCTGCTGCTCAATCTATTAGTTATGAAATACCATTAACTCTGTGTGTGTTATCAATATCTCTACGTGTGATTCGTTGGAACATGAACCTTTACCCCTTTCCTAGAAATAAAGGAAAGGGGTTGAATGTATTGAATAGATATCTTTCTCTTTTTATTCATCATTCGGGTCGATGAGTTAAACCAGATAGTTATATGAGTGAAACAAAACGGCTTATGAATTTGCAGTAAGAAGATGAATTCTCATTCCCTATGTACGAGAGTAAAGTGGAAGTAAATATAAGCGGTTAAGACTGTTTACCCCAAGATTGGTTGATTAGTCATCATGACTTGAAGCGGGTGCAAAAGATCAATTGTATGGAATTTCTACTATTGCGGGTGTATGTATTACCATATTGGGGATCAATCAAAAATAAGTGGACGGTTAGGAACACCAAGGTACACAAAGGATTAGTGATGGAGATAATGTAAGGTGTCCAAAGGGATATTTCTGCATAAAAGGAATCATAATGAGGGCTTTAAATTCGTAGAAATGATAAAGCAGTACTTCTTCACGATTCCGATCCAGAGTATGCTTCTATCCACTGATTAATTAAATAACTGTCGATAACGAAGTAATCCTTTGATTTTTTTTAACCCCCATTCTGAGTGAGAAAGAAGAACAGGAATGAAAGAAATGGAATCCAACAGGAAAACTGAATAATAAGAGATCTTTATTTATTCTTTCTTTCCTCAGCTCTATCCATATTCATACAGATAGCATTCTTATCATGATTCATCAACTAGAACTCATGAACTAGTGTCTAATTATTTTTCGTACAAAAGATATGGGTCGAAATGTCTATTGAAACAACGAGTATTTTATCGAAGGATTAAGTTATTACCGAACAAAGAGAAATTCTAATTCTAATTAGAAAATAGATTCTAAAATAAAGGATGAGATCAATTCAGAAGCTCTTTTTTTGTTATTATGGCGGACAGAATTCCATTGGTCTAATTCGGGACTTTTCGATGCATCTTTACCCTATCTACATTACAAACATGTAGAGGTAATAATGAACCAGTCCTTAGATTTATTTGTGGCCATCGAGGAGCCGTATGAAGCTGAGGTCTCATGTGCGGTTCTGGAATAGCGATGGGGATAGTGATGTTATCGTCGACTATGATTATCTAACAGTTCAAGTACAGTTGATATAGTTGAGGCACAGTCAAAATATGGGTTTTGGGGATGGAATCTATGGCGTCAACCTATAGGGTTTATAGTTTTTCTAATTTCTTCCCTAGCGGAATGCGAGAGATTACCTTTTGATTTACCAGAAGCAGAGGAGGAATTAGTAGCAGGTTATCAAACCGAATATTCAGGTATCAAATCTGGTTTATTTTATGTTGCTTCTTACCTAAATCTACTAGTTTCTTCATTATTTGTAACAGTTCTTTACTTGGGGGGATGGAATCTCTCTATTCCGTACCTATGCATTCCTGAACCCTTCGGAATAAATAAAACGGGCGGAGTCTTTGGAATGACAATTGGTATTCTTATTACATTAGCTAAAGCTTATTTGTTCCTGTTCATTTCTATCACAACAAGATGGACTTTACCTAGGATGAGAATGGACCAACTATTAAATCTTGGGTGGAAATTTCTTTTACCTATTTCTCTAGGTAATCTATTATTAACAACTTCTTCCCAACTCGTTTCGCTGTAACAGAATATGATATTCCAGATTCATAACCTATCTAGAGTCTAGAGCAAGAGAAAGAAACATTAAATTATTCATGGATATCCACGATATGTTTCCTATGGTGACTGGGTTCATGAATTATGGTCAACAAACAATACGAGCTGCAAGGTACATTGGTCAAAGTTTCATGATTACCTTATCCCACGTGAATCGTTTACCTGTGACTATTCAATATCCTTATGAAAAATCGATAGCATCAGAGCGTTTTCGTGGTCGAATCCACTTTGAGTTTGATAAATGCATTGCTTGTGAAGTATGCGTTCGAGTATGCCCTATAGATCTACCCGTTGTTCATTGGAAATTGGAAACAAATATTAGAAAGAAACGATTGCTTAATTATAGTATCGATTTCGGAATCTGTATATTTTGTGGTAATTGCGTCGAGTATTGTCCAACAAACTGTTTATCAATGACTGAAGAATATGAACTTTCTACTTATGATCGTCACGAATTGAATTATAATCAAATCGCTTTGGGTCGGTTACCAATGTCAGTAATAGGAGATTACACAATTCGAACAGTTATGAATTCGACTCAAATAAAAATAGCCAGAGGTAAACCTCTTGATTCAAGAACAATTACCAATTACTAAGATTCCGTTTTGATCTTTTGATCTAAAGTAAAAGGAAGTAAGGGGGTGAGGCTTCTTTCATTTTGCCAGGTCGGTAACTACAAATCATAATTATTGATTGGCGAGAATCAAGGCTTGATTTGGATTTAGAATGGGTTCATATATCTGTGATGATTTCAAAATATACAATTTCGTACTGCTCTTTCAGATACAGTAGCGGGGTTGTTCCAATAACCATATCTACATCAATCCACAGCACATTAGGATTCAGTTCAATTAGGAACGTATCGTATATAATAATAAAAAAAAATAGGGTAATTTCTTTTTTCTTGGAGTGGTTAGTAAGTTTATGAAATATTTCGACTTATTTATCTCTTATTTCACACATAATGGATTTACCTGGACCAATACATGATATTCTTTTAGTATTTCTGGGATCGGGTCTTATATTAGGAGGTCTGGGGGTGGTTTTACTTACCAATCCAATTTATTCTGCTTTTTCGTTGGGATTTGTTCTTGTTTGTATATCCTTATTCCATATTCCATCTAACTCCTATTTTGTAGCTGCTGCACAGCTCCTTATTTACGTGGGAGCTGTAAATGTTTTAATCGTATTTGCTGTGATGTTCATGAATGGTTCAGAATATTACAACGATTTCTATCTTTGGACCGTTGGAGATGGGGTCACTTCACTGGTTTGTACAAGTATTCTTTTTTCATTAATTACTACTATCTTGGATACATCGTGGTACGGGATTATTTGGACTACAAAATCAAACCAGATTATAGAGCAGGATCTAACAAATAATGTTCAACAAATTGGGATTCATTTATCAACAGATTTTTACCTCCCATTTGAACTCACCTCTATAATTCTTTTAGTCGCTTTGATAGGTGCAATTGCTATGGCCCGGCAGTAATAAGTAATAAATACTTAGAATTAGAAGAATTAGAAATCAAAAATAAAATAAATAAAGTCTTGTTTTGTTCTCAGTTCCATTTTAATGTTATATTGTGCATATATTAAATGGAGGGGGGATTAGTTTGATCTATTACTAATACCTTACCTTGTAAGGTACTTGTTATATTCTAGTCAATCAAATCGGTTAAATTGTTGTTCATATTGAAATGAATCGAGCTTGGTGAGGAGTTGGTCAATGATGACCGAACATGTACTTATTTTGAGTGCCTATTTATTTTCTATTGGTATTTATGGATTGATCACAAGCCGAAACATGGTTAGAGCACTTATGTGTCTTGAGCTTATACTGAATGCGGTTAATATGAATCTTGTAACGTTTTCTGATTTGTTTGATAGTCGTCAATTAAAAGGAAATATTTTCTCGATTTTTGTTATAGCTATTGCAGCCGCTGAAGCAGCTATTGGGCTGGCTATTGTTTCATCGATCTATCGTAACAGAAAATCGACTCGTATCAATCAATCGAATTTGTTGAATAAATAGTCATAATGATATAAAGATATATTTATATTTATATATAATAGATTTACCAATCTATAACTAGTATGTATGATTCGTATGACCATCTTTGTTGAAACGTAAGAAATCAAAGTATCTTGGCTCTCGTTCATGAACATATCCAGAAGTATATTGATTAAAAAAAAAAATTCTGGTAAACCACTGATTCATCTGGCGTCTACAATATAATATGTAATTCAATTACTACTGAATTGAATTATAACCAGATTGAAAATTGATAAAGTTAAAAAAAAAAATTATAGATCCAATGTCACATTCAGTAAAGATTTATGATACATGTATAGGGTGTACTCAATGTGTACGAGCCTGCCCCACAGATGTACTGGAAATGATACCCTGGGACGGATGTAAAGCTAAACAAATTGCTTCTGCTCCAAGAACAGAGGACTGTGTAGGTTGTAAGAGATGTGAATCCGCCTGTCCGACGGATTTCTTGAGCGTTCGGGTTTACTTATGGCATGAGACAACTCGCAGCATGGGTCTAGCTTATTGATACGTTCTAGAAAAACCCACTTGAATCCATTCGATTCCTCTTTACCGACAAAAACCCGTACTCGATAAATTATTCCGAGCGCGGGTTTTTCTGGTCAAAGTCTATCTTGTCTTTACCACGAGTTATTTTCCTTGGTTAACAATAATTGTAGTTTTGCCGATATTCGGGGGTTCGTCAATTTTCTTTCTCCCCCACAGGGGAGGTCAAAATAAGGCGGTTCGTTGGTATACTATTTGTATATGCTTATTAGAACTCCTTCTAACGACCTATGCGTTCTGTTATCATTTCCAATTAGACGATCCTCTAATCCAATTAGAGGAGGCTTATAAATGGATAAATATTTTTGAATTTCACTGGAGACCGGGAATCGATGGACTTTCCATAGGACCCATTTTATTGACGGGATTCATCACTACTTTAGCTACTTTAGCGGCTCGGCCAGTTACTAAAGATTCGCGATTGTTCTATTTCCTGATGTTAGCAATGTACAGTGGTCAAATAGGATCATTTTCTTCTAGAGACCTTTTACTTTTTTTCCTCATGTGGGAATTAGAATTAATTCCTGTTTACCTACTTTTATCCATATGGGGAGGGAAGAAACGTCTGTATTCAGCTACAAAGTTTATTTTGTACACAGCAGGGGGTTCTATTTTTCTCTTAATGGGAGTTCCAGGTATGGGTTTATATGGCTCCAATGAACCAACATTAAATTTTGAAACATTAGCGAATCAATCGTATCCTTTGGGATTGGAAATAATATTCTATTTCGGCTTCCTTATTGCTTATGCTGTCAAATTGCCAATTATACCCCTACATACATGGTTACCAGATACCCATGGAGAAGCGCATTACAGTACGTGTATGCTTCTAGCGGGAATTTTATTAAAAATGGGAGCATATGGGTTGGTTCGGATCAATATGGAATTATTACCCCATGCTCACTCTATATTTTCTCCTTGGTTGATGATAGTAGGAACGGTACAAATAATCTATGCAGCTTCAACTTCTTTCGGTCAACGCAATTTAAAAAAGAGAATAGCCTATTCCTCCGTATCTCATATGGGTTTCACTCTTATTGGAATTGGTTCCATAACAGATACGGGAATCAATGGAGCCATTTTACAAATAATCTCTCATGGATTTATTGGTGCTGCACTTTTTTTCTTGGCAGGAACGAGTTACGATAGAATACGTCTTGTTTATCTCGACGAAATGGGAGGAATAGCTATCCCAATGCCAAAAATATTTACCATGTTTAGTAGTTTCTCGATGGCTTCTCTTGCATTGCCGGGAATGAGTGGTTTTGTTGCGGAATCAGTAGTATTTTTGGGAATGATTACCAGCCCAAAATATCTTTTAATTTCAAAAATACTAATTACTTTAGCAATGGCAATTGGAATGATATTAACTCCTATTTATTCATTATCTATGTTACGTCGGATGTTCTATGGATACAAGGTATTCGATGTCCAAAATTCTTATTTTGTGGATTCTGGACCACGAGAATTGTTTGTTTCGTTTTGTATTCTTCTACCCGTAATTGGTATTGGTATTTATCCTGATTTCGTTCTCTCGCTATCAATTGACAGGATAGAAGCGATTTTATCTATTTATTTTCATAAATAAAATCATTTTCGTTAATAAGATATTCAAATAATAGAATCTTGGGATTTAAAAAATAATTCACTGTATAATGATAATGCAATGAAAAAAGCGAATTGTAATCATATACATCTAGAGTTTGTTTTTGAGAACCATTTAAATCAAGTAGTGATTTAAATGGTTCTCAAAAACTTGCATAAACTTTCTTTATATACGGAATAATATTCCTATGTATTCTTTAGTTTCTTTCTTCAATTAGATGTTAATGTGAATGAACCATAACTATGTAGTCCTACTCCTAATAGATTGACCCCAAAATAGCATATCCAAATTATAAGAAATCCTATAGAAGCCACAATTGCCGAATCCACGTCCCGAAAGTTCTGGTTTGTTCTACTATGTAAATAAATCGCGAATATGGTCCAAGTAATAAATGCCCAAGTTTCCTTGGGGTCCCAATTCCAATAAGATCCCCATGCTTCATTAGCCCATACTGCTCCCGAAAGAATACCTATGGTTAAAAAAGTAAATCCTAAACTAATGACACGATAACTACAATGATCTAATTGTTGAGTTAATTGATATCTGTGATAATTTATAAATGAAAGAAAAGAAGTTTTTTGTAAAACACTTCCTTTTTCATTCACAAAACAAAATGACCCAATTAATAAACGGTTGCTTTTACTAGGAATACCTAGGTTTTTTCGAAATGTAATGACTAAAAGAGCTACTGATAATAATGATCCGCATAAAAGAGCTGCATAGCTCAATAACATCATACTTACATGCATCATTAACCACTGGGATTGTAGAGCAGGTACTAATATTGCGGATTGATGCATTTCAGTTAAAAGACCCGAAGTAGCAAAGCCTTGGGTAAAAATAGCACTTGGCACGGTTATTGCGCTTAAATCACTTTTCCGGTTCCGTCTCTTAGGAATCATATGAATAATGGAGAAACTCCACGAAAGGAACATTAAAGATTCATACAAATCACTTAACGGAAAATGTTTCGAATAAATCCAACGAGTAGCTAATAATCCTGTTATACAGAAAAAGGTAGCCACCATGCCTTTTTCTGACAAATCAAATAGTCCTACAGTTTCATGGATTAACAAGGTCATCAAATGAATCGTAATAACAATGGAAATGATAGAAAAAGAGATGTGAGTTAATATATGTTCTAAGGTCACAAATATCATAAAAAAGAATTTTTTTTTTAGTGCGGTATCTCAATTACAGAATGAAAATCAAAAATTGAATTCATTATAAGGTCTATTGTGCCTTTTTAGGGGGATGGATGCCGCCACTCGGACTCGAACCGAGATGCTCTAGCACTGCTTCCTAAGAGCAGCGTGTCTACCGATTTCACCACGGCGGCTTGATCAAAATAATCATAGCCCATACGATGTTCAATCGTCGAGATTGAAGGGATTTAATACAATCTATTTTAAGTAGGAAATGTTAGAATCGACGAATAAAGACAAGGACGGGACCCGTTCAAATAAATATTTAAACGTTCAATGATCCTTAGTTTCGGGGTAGAGTACTGTTTTAAACAGCAAGCTTTTTTTTTTATTATAAGTTTAAGTTCTTCAAAAGGATTTCTATAAATATTTTGAGAGTTTGGTATAAAACATGTATTAATGGTTGGGATCTTCGTTGTATATATAATTTGTGTGAGTATTTACCAAACCAATCAGGTAATGGATTGTAGGCATATCATATAACAAAGGAGTTTCAATCGTTATCGGAATTCCACTGTATATGTTTTAACTTAAGAGAATTTAGAAAATCCAATTTATATACTTATTTATATACTTATATAAGTATATATATAAGTATATAAATTACAAATCAAATGTGAATAGATAAAATCTAGATATTAGATCTAGATATCGATTGATCACTTTGGATTGGATTAGTTAATGCGAACTCTTCATATGATAAGCCATCCATCCAATTTATTGAGTCATGCCGATTCAGATCATCCCAAGGCTTTATTACTTGTTTGTCTTTGTCGCACAAAAAAACTTCTTGAACGCCCGGTAGAAATAGATTTAGCTAAAGATAAAGCTTTTGCTGCAGCCTGATACCCTTTTCCTTTCCAAATATTTCTACGAATGTTTTTTTTTGACAGAGAAGTACGTTTCTTTGGAACTGCCATTTCAAAATAAAGAGTGACTCTTTTTTATAGTTGAATGTGAAAGACATTTATTGTTCAAAATGGGTGGTTCTTTCTATTCATTATCTATATTTATTACTAGATAGAAGAAAAAAAACGATGTGATTTTCAAAGGGAATTCCTTTTTTTTTTTTCACATCTCTATTACATACAATGTCCAAAAGGGAGGATTTTGTACTGATTGGTAGTTTCATATCTTCATTCAATCTATGCCTATAGATGGGATCTATTGCCGTCGAACCGGTTCTTATTAATAAGAATAAAAAAAAAAGTTCTAATTAATATCTTAGTATATTTATATATTATATAAAAATATAAAAATGGTTACATTTAATAAATTGAAAGGCTTAAGAACCCTTTCCTAATTTACCTAATTTAGGAAAACAATATGGATATAACCATAAATATAGTTTGTTTTGTTGGACTAGAAGTTAATTAATCAATTCTACTTAGTTAATGACTCCGAATAAACTAAATAAAAACTAGGTTTATGGGGTCGATTTATTGATGGATTCTATGATAAATATCAGAATCAAGTACTTTAAAGTTTTGATATTATTCTTTTTCTTTTCTCTATACTCTATTGATTTAATATATTGATCGATTTAAATATGAATATTTAAAAATATGGATAAATTAAATATAAATAGAAATTATTGGAATAGTGGAATGATTGAAAATCTCATGTTATTTATCTTAATAAATCTCTTTTTTAATAACTAGATAATCGCTTTTAACTAGTAACTTTGTCAGTTGGCCAACTTTAACTTCTTGATTTGAATTTTTTTTTTTTTCAAAGATATTGAAAAAAAAAAAAAGATTTCAGCTTTTCTCTTTTGTATTTATATCTTTATTTTATTTATTTGATTATTGATCCTTCCGAAAGAAATAAGGAAATAAAGGCTGGTGAATCGGAAACAATTAATAAGAATAAAAAAAAGTTTGATTTTTTTATGGAACATACATATCAATACGCATGGATCATACCTTTCGCTCCACTTCCAGTTACTATGTCAATAGGGTTGGGACTTATGCTTGTGCCGACCGCAACAAAAAATCTTCGTCGTATGTGGGCCTTTCCCAGTGTTTCATTGCTAAGTATAGTTATGGTTTTTTCGTCCGATCTGTCTATTCAGCTGATAAATGGTAGTTCTATTTATCAACATCTATGGTCTTGGACCATCAATAATGATTTTTCTTTAGAGTTCGGCTACTTCATTGACCCACTTACTTCTATTTTGTCAATACTAATCACTACTGTTGGAATCATGGTTCTTGTTTATAGTGACAGTTATATGTCTCACGATCAAGGATATTTGAGATTTTTTGCTTATATGAGTTTTTTCAATACTTCCATGTTGGGATTAGTTACTAGTTCCAATTTGATACAAATTTATATTTTTTGGGAACTGGTGGGGATGTGTTCCTATTTATTAATAGGTTTTTGGTTCACACGACCGACTGCAGCAAATGCTTGTCAAAAAGCGTTTGTAACTAATCGTGTAGGGGATTTTGGGTTATTATTAGGAATCTTAGGTTTTTATTGGATAACAGGAAGTTTCGAATTTCGGGATTTGTTCGAAATCTTCAATAATCTGATCCATAATAATGGGGTCAACCCCCTATTTGCTACTCTGTGTGCATTTCTATTATTCGTCGGTGCAGTTGCTAAATCCGCACAATTTCCTCTTCATATATGGTTACCCGATGCCATGGAGGGACCTACTCCTATTTCGGCTCTTATCCATGCTGCTACTATGGTAGCAGCAGGGATTTTTCTTGTTGCCCGGCTTCTTCCTCTTTTCACAGTCATACCTTACATAATGAATTTCATTTCTTTAATAGGCCTAATAACGGTATTATTAGGGGCTACTTTAGCTCTTGCTCAAAGAGACATTAAGAGAAGTTTAGCCTATTCTACAATGTCTCAATTGGGTTATATTATGTTAGCCCCAGGTATAGGTTCTTATCGAGCTGCTTTATTCCATTTGATCACCCATGCCTATTCGAAAGCATTATTGTTTTTAGGATCCGGATCCATTATTCATTCAATGGAACCTATTGTTGGATATTCTCCAGATAAAAGTCAGAACATGGTTCTGATGGGTGGGTTAAAAAAATATGTGCCAATTACAAAAAATACTTTTTTATTAGGTACACTTTCTCTTTGTGGAATTCCACCTCTTGCTTGTTTTTGGTCTAAAGATGAAATTCTTAATGATAGTTGGTTGTATTCACCGATTTTCGCGATAATAGCTTGTTTCTCAGCAGGATTAACTGCATTTTATATGTTTCGGATGTATTTACTTACTTTTGATGGTTATTTACACGCCCATTTTCAAAATTACAGTTGTACTAAAAATAACTCGTTCTATTCAATATCTATATGGGGAAAAGCAGGAACTAAATCAATTCAAAAAAAATTGTTTTTATCAACAACGAATAATAATGAAAAGGTTTTCTTTTTTTCGAAGAAGATATCAAAAATGGATGATAATGTAAGAAATCCGATACGATCTTTTAGGATTTATTTTGAAAATAAGAATACTTCAACGTATCCCCATGAATCGGACAATACTATGCTTTCGTCTCTACTTGTATTGGTACCATTTATTTTGTTCGTTGGATCCATAGGAATTCCTTTTAATCAAGGAGTAATGGATTTTGATATATTATCGAAATGGTTAACTCCATCAATAAAACTTTTACATAACAATTCGAACTATTTTGTGGATTGGTATGAATTTGTAACAAATGCAATTTCTTCAGTCAGTATAGCCTGTTTTGGAATATTCATCGCGTCCATTTTATATGGGTCTGTTTATTCATCTTTTCAGAATTTGGATTTAATCAATTCATTTATTAAAAAAATAGGTTCTAAGAGAATTTTATTGGACCAAATAATAAATGTGATATATAATTGGTCATATAATCGTGGTTACATAGATCTTTTTTATGCAACATACTTAACTAAAGGTATAAGAGGATTGGCTCAAGTAACTCATTTTTTAGATAGACGAGTAATTGACGGAATT